ATATAGATAATGATCTGGCGGGCCTCTTTTAATGAAGTAAAAAAAAAAAATACCTTTCCCTTGATCTCATGCCTTAATTTAATAAGGTGGTAAAAGGTGCTAATAAGTCATACAGCATTAATAGATTCGTGGTAAAATCCCTCTATGATACGTTTTATTAGAAATTTTGGCCGATACCAATAAAGGGATCAAATGGTATATAGTTTCTTTTGTTGATAGATTGGAGGATTAGAAAGATGACTATTGCTTTCCAATTGGCTGTTTTTGCATTAATTGCTACTTCAGCAATCTTACTGATTAGTGTACCTGTTGTATTTGCTTCTCCTGATGGTTGGTCAAATAACAAAAATGTTGTATTTTCCGGTACATCATTATGGATTGGATTAGTCTTTTTGGTGGGTATCCTTAATTCTCTCATCTCTTGAACCTATTTGTTCTATTTAGATCCAAAAATGAAATGATCCCCTCCTAATTCTTTCATTTTCAGGTTGTGAGACCCATTAAAATGAAATATAAGTCCCCAAAATGCAAATAAAGAAAAAAAAAAATGAAAGGGAGGGGTCAAACAAACTTCTTATATTTAACTATTTAAAAATGAAATTAAAAAATATATATTAATTAAATAATTTTATTATACTATTTATTTATATTTATAATATATTATTATTTATATTTATAAATAGTAGAAATTTTCTATAATATTTATAATACTATTTTGATAATAATATTTTTTTGATAATAACTAATTTTATTATTATTAAAATTAAATGATTATAATTTTAAATTTATATATTCTAATTTCACTATATAGTTATTGTTAACTATATATAGTATTTCTATTAGAATAATATCTAATTTTATACAATTCAAATTTGATATTATTCTAATTACTATTAATATTTTTAATAATTTATAAAGAATCTAAATTCATTTTTTATTAAATGAAAATAAATTTTATTAAATGAAAATAAGCATTTTGCAATTACTCTGAAAGACAAAGGAGTATCTGATCTAACTCTGCACAAATATGGCCCATCCATTGTGTATCAAGAACAAGCGGATATAGTTGAATGGTAAAATTTCTCTTTGCCAAGGAGAAGATGCGGGTTCGATTCCCGCTATCCGCCCAGGGTAATGGGTTCATTTTTTTTTTTAATAGGATAAAGAATTAAGTATAGTTGACAGTGATAGTAGAGTGGTTCTATCCTCTTCACTTCTATACTATTCCCTTCTTTTCCTCCTGCCCACCCCAAAATAAAAAGAAAAAAATAGTAATTAATTACTAGTTACCGGAGTCAAACCTCCATTTTTTGTCAAAAAAAATGTTGCGGAGACGGGATTTGAACCCGTGACCTCAAGGTTATGAGCCTTGCGAGCTACCAAGCTGCTCTACCCCGCGACGAAGAGAGGGACTGGGAACTAATGGACAAAGAAGGATTGAGTACACCCCTCTACCATATTGGTACAAATAGAATAGCCTATTTATACAGAATGGTAAAGGGGCTCCTCTATGATCATAGAAATGAATATAAAAAATGAAACGATATTTTAATGCTTACCAACTTGACCTTGTTGCTCCGGGCAACAAACATGCATGAACCATTTCACGAAGTATGTGTCCGGATAACCCAAAGTCTCGATAGTTAGCTCTCGGTCTTCCGGTTGAAAAACAACGTCGATGAAGACGTGTAGGTGCACTATTACGCGGTGGGGATTGTAACTTTCCGTGAATTTCCCATTTCTCACTCAACAATGGAACTTTACCTATTTCTTTTTTGGGGGATCGACGAATCAAATGATATTTTTGTTCCAATTTTTGCCTCTTCTTTTCCCTCTGAATTAAACCTTTTCTTGCCATAATGGTTCGGTTCTTCCTATTAGTATCAATGATAAAAGTCGGATCCTAGATGTAGAAATAGTAGAAATATAAGAAGGCGGACCCCCTTCTGCATCGAAAGAAATGATATTATCGAGGATATAACACATAAGAATTAACCAAATTTGCCCGATGTAGAGGCAATCAAGAAAGCCGCGTAAGTGAATATATAACCTACAGAAAAATGGGCTAATCCAACCAATCTTGCTTGCACAATGGAAAGAGCTACCGGTTTATCTCTCCATCGAATTAAATTAGCCAAAGGTGTGCGTTCATGAGCCCATGCTAAAGTTTCAATCAATTCTTGCCAATATCCACGCCAGGAAATTAAGAACATAAATCCAGTAGCCCAAACAAGATGTCCAAATAAGAACATCCACGCCCAAACTGATAAACTATTCATACCAAAAGGGTTATATCCGTTGATAAGTTGTGAAGAGTTTAACCATAGATAATCTCTTAACCATCCCATCAAATAAGTGGAAGATTCATTAAACTGTGAAACGTTACCCTGCCATAATGTGATGTGCTTCCAATGCCAATAAAAAGTAACCCATCCAATGGTATTTAACATCCAAAAAACTGCCAAATAAAATGCATCCCAAGCCGAAATATCACAAGTAC